TGAACAATTGATTTGTCTACTGAATTCGAAAAAAAAAAAAAAGTTCTTTTTTTTTTATTTGAAAACGGAATTAAGACAAACTCGAAAGTTTCACCTTTCTTTTTATTTGAATATTTTTTATTATTCCCAGGATGGGGATTCTTATTTTCCCCATCACCCAACATACGCCCTAAACAAGAAGAATTTTTTTTATTGTTTCTAATATGTCCAGCCCAATACCTAAGTGATTTGATCAATCTTAGCACAAATGAATAATGAAAAAAACCTAACAATTACGGCAACCCAAACACAAAAGTTAGGAAAATGAAATAAAGCGAAAGAATCCTTTTGAGTTGTTCCCTAGATTGAAGTTCGAACTAGTTAGTTACAGTCGTTACAACAATTCTAGTTTATTAAACCAGAAACTATGAAAGTTAAGTTAACTAAACCCGAAACCTTAAATAATTAAATAAGATGACAAAAGATGGAATCGTTTAATCTCCATTTCAATCTCGACGATTGACTAATAATAGGTTATTATGATTTCGAACAAGCCGCTATGGTGAAATCGGTAGACACGCTGCTCTTAGGAAGCAGTGCTAGAGCATCTCGGTTCGAGTCCGAGTGGCGGCATAGCATCTCCAAAAAGATATACAAAAGGTGCTCTAAGGAATTTAATTTAGGATTTCCATTCTGTATAGTTGAGGTATTCTCGCTTTTAATTTTTTTTTATGATCTTTTCAACTTTAGAGCATATATTAACGCATATATCCTTTTCGGTCGTTTCAATTGGAATTCCAATTTATTTACTAACCTTATTAGTCGATGAAAGAAGAGGACTATATGATTCATCAGAAAAGGGGATGATAGCTACCGCCTTCTGTCTAACAGGATTATTAATCACCCGTTGGATTTACTCGAGGCATTTCCCATTAAGTGATTTATATGAATCATTAATCTTTCTTTCATGGAGTTTCTCCATTATTCATAGGATTTTCTATTTTAAAAATAATAAAAATCATTTAAGCGCTATAACGGCACCAAGTGCTATTTTTACCCAAGGCTTTGCTACTTCGGGTTTTTTAACCAAAATACATCAATCCGGAATATTAGTACCCGCTCTCCAAGTCCAGTGGTTAATGATGCACGTAAGTATGATGGTATTGGGCTATGCAGCTCTTGTATGTGGATCCTTATTATCCATGGCTCTTCTGGTCATTACATCTCGAAAAGTTATAAGGGTTTTTTTGAAAAGAAAAAAATTTTTAAATATAAATGAGTCGTTTTGCTTCAGTGAAATCCAATACATCAACGAAAAACGGAATGTTTTACTAAATACCTTTTCCGCTAGAAATTTTTACAGGTATCAAGTGATTCAACAATTGGATCGTTGGAGTTATCGTATTATTAGTTTAGGATTTATCTTTTTAACCATAGGGATTCTTTCGGGAGCAGTATGGGCTAATGAGGCGTGGGGTTCTTATTGGAATTGGGATCCAAAAGAAACTTGGGCATTTATTACTTGGACTATATTCGGGATTTATTTACATATTCGAACAAATAGAAATTTTGAAGGTGTAAATTCCGCAATTGTCGCTTCTACGGGATTTCTTATAATTTGGGTATGCTATTTTGGAGTCAATCTATTAGGAATAGGGTTACATAGTTATGGTTCATTTAATTAATATCCACTTGAATTGAGGTGAGGAAGGGGCTTGATGAAGACAAACGTAGGATAGCGCATAGATCGAAACGAAACTTAGTGTTAGTATAAGACGCCGAGAACCTTTTGAATCGCCGCACTGCTTGATTCAAAAGGTTCTTCCAAACGCCTTTGGCGTTTGGTCACAAGTCAAATTCGATTATTTTCCTTCTTTTTTTTTAACTGAAACTGAAGAGAAGAAAAAAACTTAAGAGAAGAAAAAAGACTTCCTTGTTCATTGGCTACCGAACTTTTTTTTAATCCTGGGATTTCATTTTGATTTTTTTTTTAGTCGTGAAAACTATCTATAAAAAAAAATTAGATATAATAGCTTCGGCCTTGTCCACTGATAGTGAGAGAACGAAATCCGGATAAATACCAATACCTATTACGGGTAGAAGAATAGAGATCAAAACAAATAACTCCCGTGGTCCAGAATCAAAAAAAGAAGAGTTTGGTGGGGCATTAAATAACTTGTACCCATAGAACATTTGCCGTAACATAGATAATGAATAAATAGGAGTTAATATCATTCCAATTGTCATTACAAAAGTGATTAGGATTTTTGGCATTAAAAAAAATTTTTGGCTAGTAATTATTCCCAAAAATACTATAAATTCCGCAACAAAACCGCTCATGCCGGGCAGTGCAAGGGAAGCCATCGATAAGATACTGAATAGTGTGAATATCTTTGGAATTGGGATAGCCAGTCCGCCCATCTCGTCGAGATAAGCAAGACGTATTCTATCATAACTCGTTCCTGCCAAGAAAAAAAGTGCAGCACTAATAAACCCATGAGAAATTATTTGTAAAATGGCCCCGTTGAGGCCTGTATCGGTTATCGAGCCAATTCCTAGAATTATGAAACCCATATGAGATACAGAGGAATAGGCTATTCTTTTTTTTAAATTCCGCTGTCCCGGAGATGTTGAAGCTGCATAAATTATTTGCATGGTACCTACTATCATGAACCAGGGGGAAAATATAGAATGGGCATGCGATAATAGTTCCATATTGATCCGAATCAACCCGTATGCTCCCATTTTTAATAAGATTCCAGCTAAAAGCATACAAGTACTGTAATGTGCCTCTCCGTGGGTGTCTGGTAACCACGTATGGAAGGGTATAATCGGTAATTTGACAGCAAAAGCAATAAAAAATCCAATATAGAATATTATTTCCAGTGCCACAGGATACGATTGATTAACTAATGTTTCCAAATTTAATGTTGGTTCATTGGAACCATATAAACCGATACCCAATACTCCTATTAAAAGAAAAACAGAACCTCCTGCAGTGTATAAAATAAATTTTGTGGCTGAATAAAGGCGTTTCTTTCCACCCCACGCGGCCAGAAGTAGATAAACGGGAATTAATTCTAATTCCCACATGATGAAAAAAAGTAAAAGGTCTCGAGAAGAAAATGGTCCTATTTGACCGCTGTACATCGCTAACATCAGGAAATGGAATAGTCGGGAATTCCGAGTAACTGGCCGAGCCGCTAAAGTAGCTAAAGTAGTGATAAATCCCGTCAGTAAAATGGGTCCTATGGAAAGTCCATCTATTCCCAACCGCCAGTCAAAATCAAAAAAGGTGATCCATTTATAATCCTCTTCCAGCTGGATTAATGGATCGTCCAATTGGAAATTATAACAAAATGCATAGGTCGTTAGAAGGAGTTCTAAGACACATATATATATTGTATATCCTCTAGTCACCTTATTGCCTCTATGAGGGAGAAAGAAAATTAAAGAACCCGCGGCTATCGGAAAAACTACAATTAGTGTTAACCAAGGAAAAAAATTCGTGGTAAAGACAAGATACACTTGGCCCAGAAAAACCCGCGCTCGAAACTCAAAAATAGAATATATTCTTATTTTTTATTTTTCGAGGACGGGTTTTTGTTCGGTAATCGGTAAAAAAAAAACTGTTTTCAAAACGGATTCAAGTGGGTTTTTGGGAACGTATCGATATCAATAAGCTAGACCCATGCTTCTAGTTGTTTCATGCCATAAATAAACCCGAACACTCAAGAAATCCGTTGGACAGGCGGATTCGCATCGTTTACAACCAACACAATCCTCTGTTCTTGGAGCAGAAGCAATTTGCTTTGCTTTACATCCGTCCCAAGGTATCATTTCTAATACATCCGTGGGGCAAGCTCGGACACATTGAGTACACCCTATACATGTATCATAAATCTTTACTGAATGTGACATTGGATCTATCAATTTTTGTTTTGACTTTTTTAATTTTCGATCTAGTCAATTTTGAAACGTCGTATATTTAAATACCAGATGAATCAATGATTTCCCAGAATTTTTCTAATTAACCCACTTCTGGATCAACTCCTAAGAGGGAACAAAGATACTTTGATTTCTTCCGGTTTCACAAACATGATCGAGGTTAGCGCATATTATATATCCTAAGCCGAATTGATGAATATTATGATTATGGTTTCTAAATACTACTTATTCAACAAAGTCGATTGATTGATACGAGTCGATTTTCTGTTACGATAAATTGACGAAACAATAGCTGATCCGATAGCTGCTTCAGCGGCTGCAATAGCTATAATAAAAATTGAGAAAATATCTCCTTTTAATTGTCGACTATCAAAAAAATCAGAGAATGTTACGAAATTGATATTAACTGCATTTACTATAAGTTCAAGACACATCAGGGCCCGAACCATATTTCGGCTTGTAATCAATCCATAGATACCAATAGAAAATAAATAGGCACTCAAAACAAGTACGTGCTCGAGCATCATTGACCAACTCCGTACCAATTTCGATTCATTTCAATATGAACAATAATGCAAGTGATTTGATTGCTTCGAATATCCCAAGTACGGAGCAAAAGAATCTATTTGATAATAGATTGAATACAAAAATTTCTATTTTTTTTCTATTGATCCACGAATAGTATTTAATTAGACGTTAAATAATTTAAGGAAAATGGATGTGATAACACATAAAAAAGTCGAATTGGAATTGTGATTGCTGTCTCGAGTTCTAAAGATTTGTTACTGACGAGCCACGGCAATTGCACCTATCAAAGCGACTAAAAGAATTATTGAAACGAGTTCAAATGGAAGAAAAAAGTCTGTTGATAAATGAATTCCAATTTGTTGACTATTACTTATCAAATCTTGTTCGATAATCTGGTTGGGTCGTGTAGTCCAAATAATCCCGTACCACGACGTATCTAGAATAGTAGCGATTAGCGAAAAAAAAATACTTGTACAAACCAGGGAAGTAAGTCCGTCACCAACAGTCAAAAAATTCAAATGAAATTCTTTGGAATAGTCTGAACCATTCATAAACATTACAGCAAATATGATTAAAACATTTACAGCTCCCACGTAAATAAGGAGTTGCGCGGCAGCTACAAAATGGGAATTTGCTAGAATATAGAATAAGGATATACAAACAAGAACCAATCCCAAGGAAAAGGCAGAATAAATCGAGTTGGTAAATAATACCACCCCCAGACCTCCTAATATAAGACCTGAGCCCATAAAAACTAAAAGAAAATCATGTATTGGTCCAGGCAAATCCATTATATTAAACTAAGAGATAAATAAATCGAAATCTTGTTCATGAACTTATTGAACCGACCAGGCATTTTTTTTATGAGACATTCCCAATTCCAATTGAATTTAATTCAATTGGAATTGGTGCGGATACTGTTATTGGATCAATTTCGTTCTTTTCTTTATTCGAAATGTCAACTTGAAATTGAAGCTATATAATATAGTTCCAAAAAGCTTTGGTCTATATATTATTTCATTTCAATACAAATTAAGTTGTACTTCTCATTAACCAATCAATAGTTGGGATTTGGAGTTATTGTTCAAGCAAAGAAAAAGCCTTATTCCTTTATACCAAATATACCAAAACGGAACCCTAGTAATTCGAAATTAAAGAGTTTAGTCATTTTTTCTTTGAGGCGAATTCAACACTGTTCGAATTGTCAAATCGTCAATTACTGACATTGGTAACCGACCTAATGCAATTTGATTATAATTCAATTCGTGACGGTCGTAAGTAGCAAGTTCATATTCTTCAGTCATTGATAAACAATTTGTTGGACAATACTCAACACAGTTACCACAAAAAATACAAATTCCAAAATCAATACTGTAATTAAGCAATCGTTTCTTTCGAATATTTGTTTCAAATTTCCAATCAACAACAGGCAGATCTATAGGGCATACGCGAACACATACTTCACAAGCAATACATTTATCAAATTCAAAATGTATTCGACCGCGAAAACGCTCCGATGGGATTAATTTTTCATAAGGATATTGAATGCTTACAGGTAAACGATTTGCTTGGGATAAAGTAATCATGAAACTTTGACCAATGTACCTTGCGGCTCGTATTGTTTGTTGACCATAATTCATGAAACTAATTACCATAGGGAACATATCGTGAATATCTATGAATAATTTGAGTTTCTTTCTTTCTCTTGTTTGAGACAAGTAGTGAATGTTCTATTTCTATTCTTTTTTTTTATAGCGAAAGGAGTTGGGAAGAAGTTGTTAATAATAGATTACCCAGAGAAATAGGTAAAAGAAATTTCCAGCCAAGATTTAATAGTTGGTCCATTCTTAGTCTCGGTAAAGTCCATCTTGTTGTAATCGGAAAGAACAAGAACAAAAAAGTTTTAGCTAATGTAATAAAGATACCAATTGTCGTTCCAAAGATTCCATCCACTTTTTTTCTTTCAAATAGCTCAGGAACAAATATGTATGGAATGGAAAGATTCCAACCCCCCAAGTAAAGAACTGTTACAAATAATGAGGAAACTAATAGATTTAGATAGGAAGCAACATAAAATAAACCAAATTTTATTCCTGAATATTCGGTTTGATAACCTGCTACTAGTTCTTCTTCTGCTTCTGGTAAATCAAAAGGTAATCGCTCACATTCCGCTAGGGAAGAAATTACAAAAACGATAAACCCTATAGGTTGACGCCACAAATTCCACCCCCAAAAACCATATTTTGATTGTGCCCCAACTATATCAACTGTACTTGAACTGTTAGATAATCATAGTCGGTGGTAACATTATGGTTCCCATCGCTATTACAAAACCGTACATGAGATTTTCACCTCATACGGCTCCTCAGGGCCGCAAATAAATGTAAGGACGGGAGTTATCTTCATATGGTTATAGGATAGATAAAGTTAAAATCTAGTGGAGGGTCCCCAATTATACCACAGGAATTCTGTCTGCTCTAAGGATAAAAAAAAGTATTTCGGAATTAATCTCATCCTTTAAGAATTTTAATTTTGCTGTGTTGAGTAATAACTTAATTAACCCTTCAATAAAATACTCCTTGTCGAAATATAAATAGATATTTCAACCCATCCTTTTTTTAGTTTTGATTACGAAAAAGAATTAGACATTCAACTAGTTCATGAATCATGACACGAATTTGATTTCATCAATATAAGAAAGAAAGAATAAAAGGATCCTTTCCTATTCGAATTGTATTTCTTCTATTTTTTTTTTTGTTTTGTTCCTATTCTTCTTTCTAAGAGAAAGGGGAGGCTTAAAAAAAGGGGAAAGGATTATTTCGTTCCTGATAGTTATTTCTTTAACTGGCGGATAGGAGCATACTCGGGATCGGAATTGTGGGGAGTACTGCCTCATCATTTCTACCAACTTAAAGCCCCAATTAGTATTCTTTTTATGTTATGCAGAAGTATCCTTTTAGATAATTGACATAATCATAATCTACATTACTAACCCGTTGTGTGTTTTTTGGTGTTCCTTCCTATCCACCCATTTTGTGTTTTCAACCTCCGCAATCTATATGTATTGTAATACATACAGACGCTAAAGAAAATTCCATAAGGTTGGTCTTTTGAGCCCGCTTCAAGCTAGGATGATCAATCAACTAATCTTGGGGTAAGGGGCTTCCTCCACTTTTACTTTTGTTTATTTCCCCTTAATGCTTGTACATAGGAAATGAGACTTAAGCCACTTGTACTGCGAATTAAAAAGTTGTTTTCTTTCACTCATATATAACTATCAAATTTCTTTTATTAACCTAATTTATTAACCTTAAAGAATAAATGAATAAAAAAAAGAAGATCTCTATTTTTCTATTCAAGTTCTTTTTTTTTTTTTCTAGAACGAAAAGCAAAACAATAGGAAAACAAAAAGTTTAGGTTTTAGCGAATCGCACGTAGAGATATTGATAAAACACATAAAGTTAATGGTATTTCATAACTAATCGATTGAGCAGCAGCTCGCAGACCGCCTAAAAAGGAATATTTATTATTTGATCCATATCCTGACATAAGAAGTCCAATAGGGGCAACACTTGAAATGGCAATCCATAAAAAAATACCGATATTGAGGTCAGCTAAAACAAGGTTATAACTAAAAGGAATTACTGAAGAACTTAGTAGAATTGCTATGACTGCTATAGATGGTCCAATACTGAATAAACTACTATTTCCTCTAGATGGAAGAAGGTTTTCTTTGAAAAGTAGTTTTGTCCCATCTGCTAAAGCTTGAAGAATTCCCAAGGGACTGGCGTATTCAGGCCCAATACGTTGTTGTATTCCCGCAGATATTTCTCTTTCTAACCACACAATTACTAGGACACCTATTGTGATTGCCACTACCGGAGTCGAAATAGGGGCAAGCACCCACACGATTCCATAGACCTCTTGCAGGGATTCCAATCTGGAAAAAGAATTGATATCTTGTACTTCTGTTGTATCAATTATCATTTCAACGATCAACTTCCCCCATAATGATATCTATACTACCTAATATTGTCATAATATCAGCCAATTTCATTCTTTTAACTAACTGAGGAAGAATTTGCAAATTGATAAAACCTGGTGGGCGAATTTTCCATCTCCAAGGAAAACCACTTTGATCTCCTATCAGAAAAACTCCCAATTCCCCTTTTGGGGCTTCTACTCTCACATAAAGTTCTTGTTTTGTCAATTCAAAAGTGGGAGAAGGCTTTTTACTAATGAATCGATCTTCAAAATCATTCCATTCTGGATCGCTTTCTCTATCAAAACATCGAATTTCTAAATTTTCATAGGGCCCTCCTGGAATTCCTTCTAAAGCCTGTTGAATAATCTTTATAGATTCCGCCATTTCACTGATTCGGACTAAATAACGAGCTAATGAATCTCCTTCTTTTTGCCACTGTACTTCCCAATCAAATTCGTCATAACACTCATAATGATCAACTTTACGAAGATCCCATTCTATTCCAGACGCTCGTAGCATTGGTCCGGATAAACCCCAATTTATTGCTTCTTCTCCACCAACAATGCCTACTCCTTCAACTCGTTCTAAAAAAATAGGGTTTCGCGTAATAAGTTTTTGATATTCAGCAACCCCCGTTAAAAAATAATCGCAGAAATCCAAACATTTATCTATCCAACCATGAGGTAAATCAGCCGCTATTCCTCCGATACGAAAATAATTATGCATCATCCGCATACCGGTGGCAGCTTCGAACAAATCATATACTAATTCTCTTTCTCTGAAAATATAGAAGAAAGGAGTCTGTGCACCAATATCTGCCATAAAGGGGCCAAGCCATAACAGATGGGAAGCTATACGACTCAACTCCAACATAATTACTCGGATATAGCTGGCTCTTTTGGGTACTTGAATATTTCCCAAGAGTTCGGGTCCATTTACTGTTATTGCTTCGGTGAACATAGTAGCTAAATAATCCCAACGTGTTACATAAGGCAGATATTGTATAATTGTTCGGTTTTCCGCAATTTTTTCCATCCCTCGGTGTAAATAACCCAATATTGGTTCACAGTCAATAACATCTTCACCATCTAGAGTAACGATAAGACGAAGAACACCGTGCATTGACGGGTGGTGAGGTCCCATATTGACTATCATAAATTCTTTTTCTGTAGCTAGTATACTCATAGGTTTTTACTCGATTCATTCTTACATGAATTGTTGAAAACAACAAAAAGTTCATCAAGATTCAAAATAAAATAATTAAAATTTTTTTTTTTTTTTTTCAAATTAACGATTTTTTGACTCCCGAATATTCAACTTACTAATTAATTCTTTATAACGTACTCTATTTTTCTTTGACAAATACACTAGTAGACGTTGGCGTTTTTCCAAAATTTTCCGTAGACCCCTTTGAGATAAATAGTCTTTTCTGTGTAATTCTAAATGTGAAGTAAGTCTCCGTATCTTATTAGTGAAACCTAATACTTGAAATTCAACCGATCCACAGTTTTCTTCTTTTTTTTCTTGAAACATAACTGAGACGAATGAATTTTTTACCATAAAAAGAAACCCTCTCTCCCTCTTTTTTGAAGATGAATTTTACTGATCAGTGATAATAATACTAGTTACTTGAATTTTATATATACAATAATCTTAAGTTCGTTATGAACTTGCTAGAAAATCAATAATCAATTCAATTTTCAATTTGATTGGGATCAAAAGGGATGGTATATTTCTGCAAAACAGAAAAATTGGACCTAAAATAAAAATAGCTTCTTGATTCATTTATGGATCTAATTAATATGTATGCCATTAAATTGGTATCTTGTATCAGACTGGAATGGAAGACAAGACATGTATCCATTTCTTTGTTTTCATGTCCCAAACAGGGACACGGTCGATAGGAAAAGCACACTATTAACGAATTTTCAATTGTGGATACATATGTACCCTTACCATACTGAAACGACTCCCATTATTGGTATTAAACCAATAGCGATTCATACAAATTAAATCTTCTAATCGAGAATTGGTCCAAATAAAGAACTTTAATTTAATTAGTTGATTTTTCTCTCTAGAAAAATCTTTGTTTTTATCCAAAAAGTAACCCCCGTTTTTTACGTTAGTACAAAATAATGGATTTCTCTCCATACCGTTTTGATTCTTCGAATTGAAATAAATTAGAGTTGTTAATTCTCTACGACGTTTAGGGAATAAAAGATTTTCAGGAACAAGCAAATCATAATGATTTTTGTTTCTATTTCCGGTCATTTTTTGATGTTTTGCAATAAATTCATTAAATTTTTTTTTATCAGCATAGCCTTTTTCGTGGTATCTTTTAGTAATTTTGCACTTATTCTTATGAACCAATGAAATACCTACGATTTGATATATAAAAAATTGGCCATCGTTTTTTACAGACAAACGACGGGGTTCAATAATAAGCATTCCCCCCTTTGTCAATTCTGTAAGAGCGAAATCGTTCTTAGTGATCAAAATAGCCAAACTTATTTCTCCTCCTTGAATAGAGGCTATAGTAACGTCGCTAGGATTTATCAGTCGAACCAGGTGACAATATACTTTCATATCGTTGAGTATTTTTTCCCTGAAAGAAACAGTACCCCTCCATCTCAATTGCAAACACAAATATTTTTTTAGGAAGAAATCAAGTTGTACGTCTGTTTCTCTCTTGTATTGCTTTTTCTTTATACGTTTTTTCCTGTCCGATCTCGTAGAATTTTCTTCAACATCCTTTTCGTGGTTTGAGAGAACTGATCCAAGACTTACTTGGTTTTGTGCATCTGATTCCGGATTTCCTTGGTCTGTGAGCTCTTTTTCTTCTTGACTTTGATTCGCTAATTCAAGATATTCTTTTTGATTGGATGATATAAAAAGATACGCTTCTTTTTTTTCGGTTAGAATTTTTTTACCATTTCCATTAAAATTGAAAAGAAGTAATTTGATTGGTATGATCCATGGTTTTGTTCTATATGCATTAAAAAGTAGCGCAAATTCTGGAAAGAACCAAGGCTCCAGGTTTGATATAGGACAACTTAGTATTTCTTCATTCATTCCCATCCAATCAAAAAGTGTTTTTTTTTTGTTGGATGGGTTAATTTCTTCATCTTGATGAATTGTAAGATAAAAGGGGCCTCTTTTATTAATTGCATCAATTTTTTTAGAATTATCGGACCCAATCTTAGTATTTGGCTTACTGTTGGTACCAGTATCCATATCAACCCAGGCTTCAATATTGACCTTATTTCGAAGATAAAAATTAAGAATTCTCCAATCAAAATATTTTCTATACAAGAATTTGTCCATATCCATAATATCATCTTCTCCTAGATAATTATTGATAGGAATACCTCTCAGCATAGCAAATAAATTTTCTTTCTTTATATTGTAATTATAATAATACTCTTCTTTATTATTTACTTGGCCTAGTGATCTATCAATATATGAGTCTTTCTTATCTTCATAATTAATTGATTTATACGATAAAAGAGAATATCTATAGTGTTTTTTAAAATTTGATTTTTTATTATGTAATGAGTCTGCTTCAAAAAAATGTTGTTTTTGGCAATGAGTTAATCCGTTTTTTTCATATGAATGTCTTTTAGTGAAATCGTTATTTTGAGCCATACAGCGTTGATGGGCTCTATTTCGCCATTCTTGTGGTACTAATCTAGCCCATTTAATCCGAGAGAAATCATATTGATAATGATTACTTAACCAGTTTTTCCATAGATTCCTTCCAAAATGCCAAAAGGGTTTATGTCTTAATTGGTAATTAAATATTCCGTGTTTGTCAAAAAAATATTTTATTTCATTATTAAGAAATAGAGATGTTCCGTGATATTGAAGAATAGGTCTTAAATTATAAAAGTTCAAAATTGGGGCTTGTAACAATTTGTAAAATACATATGCTTGTGATTGTGAAAAAGAGGATAAATTACAAGAAATCTTTGAATTCTTATTACTAATCTTCAAAAGTGATTTTTTGACAGTCGAAATAAAGTGAATTCGATTTTGATGTGTTTTATTAATTATTTCCGGA